CTTACTTTAATTTTGAATCCATTTCTTGGAAGAAAATAAGTTTCTTGAAATTTTCCATTTAGAATCGTATTCCTACGAAATCAATAGTGAAGTTGAAAAAACACCTAATCTTTCGAATCTTTGTTGCGGAGTCTATAAATTATACGCCCTCTGGTTGAATCATAACGACTTACTTCAATTTTGACTCTATCTCCTGGCAGTATCCGTATAAAACTACGTCGGATCTTTCCTGAAACATAACCTAGAATCATATCTTCATTATCTAAACGAACCCGGAACATGCCGTTGGGAAGTGATTCAGTAATTAAACCTTCATGAATCCATTTTTGTTCTTTCATTACAGGTAAAACCCCCTTGAAGTATCAACAGGAAGAACCCTATTAGACAACCCACCCCTTCTCTTTTCTTTTTCACAAATAAGAAGTTTCGTATTGAATTCGGATATTAGAAGGATTACCATATATAACACAAAATTTCTCCGCCTATTCTTTCTAGTCGAGCCTCTCGGTCTGTCATTATACCCCGAGAGGTAGAAAGAATTACAATCCCCATCCCACCTAAAATTCTAGGAATTCTTTGATAGTTAGAATAGATTCGTAGACCCGGCCGACTGATCCGTTTTAAATTTAAAAGATTTCTATAAGTCCTTTTCCTATTCCGTCTATGTCGTAGGGTTAAAACAAAAAAAGATTTGTTGTTTTCTCGATGTTTTCTCACGTTTTCGATAAAACCCTCTCGTAAAAGTATTTTAACAATACTTTGGCTGATATTAGTAGATGCTACTCGAACCACGCTTTTTCTATACATATCGGCATTTCGTATAGAGGTTATTATGTCAGCAATAGTATCACTACCCATGATTAATTAAAATTATTGGTGCCTCCAAATTTGGATATAATCAACATGTTTTTCTTTTTTTTTTTACATATTTGTTTATGAATATTAATTTTGAAAGGTATATACGTGAGACAAAATCTACTAAATGAATCTTAATCTATTTCTTTTTAATACCCTACTATAATCATATCGTGATCGTGGTCGCATTTTATAATACCTCGGGAGCTAATGAAACTATTTTAGTAAAATTGAACTGTCTCAATTCTCGGGCAATCGCACCAAAAACTCGCGTTCCTTTTGGATTTCCTTCTTGATCAATCACAACTGCAGCATTGTCATCATATCGTATTATCATACCGTTGTCACGTTTAAGTTCTTTACAAGTACGGACAATTACAGCTCTGACCACTTCTGATCTTTCTAGAGGCATGTTTGGAACTGCGTCTTTGATCACAGCAACAATAACGTCACCAATATGAGCATATCGACGATTGCTAGCTCCTATGATTCGAATACACATCAATTCTCGAGCCCCGCTGTTATCTGCTACATTCAAATGGGTCTGAGGTTGAATCATATCATTTTTTTTATCTGTTTTTTACAATACAAAGGTCGAAGAAAAAAAGAAATATTGTTTGTCCAAAAAAAGAAACCTGTTTATCCCGAAATGATGAATTGAGCTCGTATAGGCATTTTGGACGCTGCTATTGAAATAGCCCTTCTGGCTATATTTTCTGTTACTCCACCCATTTCATAAAGTATTCGACCTGGTTTAACAACAGCTACCCAATATTCGGGAGAGCCTTTACCTGAACCCATACGTGTTTCTGCGGGTCTTACTGTAACTGGTTTATCTGGAAATATGCGGACCCATATTTTTCCACCGCGACGTGCATTTCGTGTCATTGCTCGTCGACCTGCTTCTATTTGTCTAGATGTGATCCAAGCGGGTTCAAGTGCCTGAAGAGCGTATTTACCAAAACAAATATTATTACCTCGATAAGATATTCCCTTCATTCTTCCTCTATGTTGTTTACGGAATCTGGTTCTTTTGGGGTTATAGTTGATGGTTTGTTTTGAATTCCATCTCTACTACAGAACCGGACGTGAGAGTTTCTTCTCATCCAGCTCCTCGCGAATAAAATGAATTCAAATTCAAGATTTTGAATTCAATTCAGATAGAATATAATTTGAATGAATATATACATGTATTTAAATTTAATAAGTAATATACTGAATCATGGATTTCATTTAATCTAGATCAAATCTATTATGAATTTGTATATCTTGTTTGTATAGATAACTAAATATATTAAATAACTTATTAAATAACATAACTATTTTTTCTTATATTTATCTATTTTAGAATGTTAAATATCTATTTGATATTGATAATGTTAAAATGAATCTTTCTTTTGTTTTACTCTTTATCGTATTGGATTGACCCAAATTTAGCAATCCAAGAAAATAAAGTTTTCGCGGGCGAATATTTACTCTTTCAATTTCTATTTCAGTTCTATCATCAGTTCATAAATTTTCCGAATAGATGAATTGGTCTCTGGTCGGTTCCGCCATCCCGATCCATGAATCATTCGAATTCATTTTCACTAGAATCTTTTGAATTCACAGGTTCCATCGTTCCCATCGCTTCTTACTTAATGGT